AAGGAATAGAAATTTTACAAATAAAACCCGAGGATTGGCATTCCATTGCTGTCATTTTATATATATATGGTTACAATTATCTACGCTCCCAATGTGCCTATGATGTAGCACCAGGTGGACTGTTAGCTAGTGTGTATCATCTTACGAGAATAGAGTATGGCGTGGATCAACCAGAAGAGGTATGCATAAAAGTATTTTCCCCGAGGAAAAATCCTCGAATTCCGTCTGTTTTCTGGGTTTGGAAATGTGTGGATTTTCAAGAACGGGAGTCTTTTGATATGTTGGGAATATCTTATGATAATCATCCGCGTTTGAAACGCATCTTAATGCCTGAAAGTTGGATAGGATGGCCTTTACGTAAGGATTATATTGCCCCCAATTTTTATGAAATACAAGATGCTCATTGAAAAATAAGAAACTTTTTTTCACTTCTACAATTCCATAGATTCAAGGTTCTGTTCTAGATTAAACAGAGTAATTTAAGTCTCGTTTGTATTATGGATAGGCTAACAACTAATTTAACCTTTCGAATATGTATATGCGTATGAGGTATTAGGTATTAACTTTATTTTTGAACGAGAGAGAAAAAAAGAATCTAAAATATAATTATTTTTGTTACATACTTTGTATAAAAAACACTTTACCCATCTATTTTATAGATGGGGTATTTCTCTAAAGACCGAGGCGGATAAACGTATGTAATATGATCTAAACTATTAATGAATATATATGTCTATTTATATTAAGTAATTTGTGGAAAAGAGACTCATAAAAATTAATCGTGTGCCAGGAACCAGATTTGAACTGGTGACACGAGGATTTTCAGTCCTCTGCTCTACCAGCTGAGCTATCCCGACCATTCCCATTCCCGATACCGCATCCTCATTTTACTAGATAACTTAGGTCTATGTCAATTCAAAGGGTATTATCCAGGTGCTATAATTTCTTGGATCTTCAAAAAAGGAAGACTTTGTCAGTTTCAGTATGAATAATGCTATCGACCATGACTCGTTCAAATGGGGAGTCTTTGGTCAAAGACGGTCATTTGTACATGTATCATATATCACAAGACTTGTCATAAGAGACAAATTTTTCTCTCGGATCCGTTTGTAAAAGAGTAGGGTGAATAAGAAAGATAACGAATTTTGAACTACTAACGAAAAAAAGGATAAGATAAATAGTTAAGGAGTTGAATGGGCTTTTTGGGGATAGAGGGACTTGAACCCTCACGATTTTTAAAGTCAACGGATTTTCCTCTTACTATAAATTTCATTGTTGCCGGTATTGACATGTAGAATGGGACTCTATCTTTATTCTCGTCCGATTAATTAGTTCTGCAAAAGAACTATCAGACTGTGTGGTGAATGCTTTGATCAATGAATATTTGATTCTTTCTTCAATATAGAATCGATTCACAACAATTTTTCCCTTTTTCATATAAATTCATATAAAAATACAGATTCAGGTCGTCATTAATCATTTGATAGAGTATTTCAGTACGTATACGTATGTATATACGTATATCCTTCATCTTTTCGGAAGTTTCAATGGAAGGATTCCTCTACCAATGCAACACAGTCAATTCCATTTGTTAGAACAGCTTCCATTGAGTCTCTGCACCTATCCTTTTTTCACCTTCTGGGCCTTTGTTTGTTTTTGTAAAATAGGATTTGGCTCAGGATTGCCCATTTTTATTAATTCCGGGGTTTCTCTGAATTTGAAAGTTCTCACTTAGTAGGTTTCCATACCAAGGCTCAATCCAATTAAGTCCGCAGCGTCTACCAATTTCGCCATATCCCCTTTTTGTTTTGAGATTAGTATCTCATTTTTATTGAGATGTCGTTCTCTTTTTTATTTCATTTCTACTGGAACCGTTGAATTCATTAAATACTGATTCCTATCTCGAAAAAGTTTTTATCCTCTTTTTTTTTTCTTGGCTATCTTCTTTCATCTTCTATAGGAGACCCGCACCCACATTTGGTCCAATCAGAAACGATTCTATCATTTCTGTATCTGCAATTCAATATAGATGGAGATATACCACGTATATATGTCTCTCTTCTGCTCGTTTTTCCCACGCAATTTGGAATACTTGAACGGTCGATTCTTTTTTTCGTCTGAGCTTCCATCTTTACGAATCAAAGCGCAATAATGTCTCATTATTTAGACCAAATCATTCCATTTATAAATAGAAATATAAAATATGTATGATATGGAATAAAATAAAGAAGTGTAATAAAAAGACTTTAAAATAGCATTTGAAAGCAAAAACGAAAATGATTTAATCTAAAAATAGATCGAATCTAATATTTTTTAATATTAAATGCTATACTATAGAATTGTGCTATATAATTGTGATGTGAGAAAAATAAATAAATTATATATCTATAGATTTATCGTTATATTCTATGGCCTATGGTAAGTATGAGTATTGAATATTTCCTTTCAATTCTATATTTTATTTTTTCTATAGTCATATTCATTATGATTATGACTAGCTAATAGGAATCGCTAAGAATGCAAATAAGTATATTAATTAATAGCTAAGATGACAATCCCTATGCAGTAGAATTTATCTTATGTGAGCCTGCTTAGCTCAGAGGTTAGAGCATCGCATTTGTAATGCGATGGTCATCGGTTCGATTCCGATAGCCGGCTTTTCTCTATTTATTTTCTTCTAGTTTTTACATGATTGAGAATGCCCTTTTGAAATCCGAAATCAAAGAATATTGTGAAAAATATATTTTTTATCTTATCGGAACTTCTAACTATGCCATGAAAAGAATCTCTTTTATCTATATAGAATCTTTATATAGAATATATATAGAATAGAAAGGTCTGGATATTTATTCATCTAATTATTCTTTAGAGTATTTAGAGTACAAGTACACTACTTTCGTAAACTTCGCTTCATTTATTATTTAGTTCAGTTTTAGTTTAGGTTTATTCTGTAAAATGAAATTTCATCAATAAGAATTCAATATAAATAAGAAATATAAATAAGAATAAGGAGTCTTTATGTCGCGTTACCGGGGACCTCGTTTCAAAAAAATACGCCGCCTGGGAGCTTTACCGGGACTAACTAATAAAAGGCCTAGAGCCGGAAGTGATCTTAGAAACCAATCACGTTCCGGTAAAAAATCTCAATATCGTATTCGTCTAGAAGAAAAACAAAAGTTGCGTTTTCATTATGGTCTTACAGAACGACAATTACTTAAATACGTTCGTATCGCCGGTAAAGCCAAGGGGTCAACAGGTCAGGTTTTACTCCAATTACTTGAAATGCGCTTGGATAACATCCTTTTTCGATTGGGTATGGCTCCGACTATTCCTGGAGCCCGTCAATTAGTTAACCATAGACATATTTTAGTCAATGGTCGTATAGTAGATATACCAAGTTATCGCTGCAAACCCCGAGATATTATTACGGCGAGGGATGAACAAAACTCTAGAGCTCTGATTCAAAATTCTTTCGATTCATCCTCTCAGGACGAAATGCCAAAACATTTGACTCTTCAACCATTCCAATATAAAGGATTAGTCAATCAAATAATAGATAGTAAATGGGTCGGTTTGAAAATAAATGAATTGCTAGTCGTAGAATATTATTCGCGCCAGACCTAAACCTAACGAAAATAAAAAAAAAATCACAAGGGTTCGGACAATTTTGATCCCTTTCGTCGAAGTAAATTAACCTAAGGTTAAGATAAATAAGGGTTTGATCCGGATTTTTATCCCATTTAGGTATCATAGAACGAGAGGTAGGTTTTCATTCCTTGTCTACTCTTTTCCTTTCAGTATTTTACATGCCACAACAATTAGGAATAAAATATATATCAAAGAAAGGTCTAACTGTTGTCTTGGAATATAATTTTATATAGTGCTATTTTACTCTTTTGGTTAGTAAGATCAGTGAATTAGATGAAGGTACGGAAAGAGAGGGATTCGAACCCTCGGTAAACAAAAGCCTACATAGCAGTTCCAATGCTACGCCTTCAACCACTCGGCCATCTCTCCTACATAATGATTATGACCCAAAAACCGAGTGAATAGCGAGCCGGTACTAGTAGATTATTGGATAGGAACGACCAATCAATTCTAATTCTAACTATAAAAATATATAAATTTTCATCAAAGTCAAAGAAATATCTTTCTTTTGAGGTTATGCGGATAAATAGAAAATAAGAAAACTGTTAGAAAGATTCTATTCATGTTTGCAAAAACAAACCAGCCTTCGCCTCTTTTTCTGTTATTTTATAACGGTACCGGAGGCAATCACTAAATTATAACGAATCGGCTGATTGATAGGTCTATTTTTGCACTTCGGTTAATGGATCTCTTTAGATCACGATTCTATTTAGACTATGATTCCATATCTTAAGAATTCTCAAATTCCTTTCCAGTCCAGTTTTAGAGTTCTCTCTCAACAACAAACCCTACCCTGCAGATCTATTATAAATATTCATATAAATTATATATATATAATAATATATATATATAGTTGATTGTATAGTGTATACCTCCTATGCATACAAAATAAAACAGGCGGGTTTTTTCATCGTAGAATGGTTATTCGATCCTTTTTTTTTTTCTTCTTTGGATTGGATGAGAATTCAATAAAAAACTTTTCGTTATTATAATCTGTAACTTAAATGAAATTGAATACTTTATTTTGTTGGTATACTACTCCATTTACATTAGGATGAAATCGAAGCGTACTCCAATATTTATTTCTTTGTTTTTTTTTTTGATTCCTGTCAAAAAAGAACAATTTGAATAAATATAAATAAAGGTCCCATATCTTTTTTATTAATGAATCTGTTTTTATGTTATTTCGTACTGTACAATTCTTTTCTTTGTGGGATCGGTTTACCACTAGAGGTAATGAGAATAATTATAGAATGGATTGCTACCTATGCCTAGATCGCGGATAAATGGAAATTTTATTGATAAGACCTTTTCAATTATAGCCAATATTTTATTACGAATAATTCCGACAA